AGAAAGACTCCAGAAGATATTGATCGTAAATAAGAAGACTGTTTACGAAGAAAAAGGAATATATATTCGCATTCATATACATAAAAATTATGTAGGAACCAAAAGAATCTTTTCTTTCTTTTTGAAAAGACGTAAATGGATTTTTTTGAAGTACTGAAACTATTCAAATTATGATATTCGTGGAAAATAAATCGCAATAAATGCAAAGAAGGAACATCTTTGATCCAGCATTGAAGTATTTGAACCAAGATTTCCATATGGATAGGATAGGGTATTAGTAGATCCGACACATAATTTAAATGTGATAATTTATCCTCTAAAAAGGGAAATATTGAATGAATAGATCGTAAATTCTGAGATTTTGGTATTCTTTTTTCTTCAAGGGAGGATACTAATCGCGACGAGAATGAAATTTCCAGAATGACTCCAAAACCTTCTGATACCATTTGAGAATAAAAATGATAAGAAAAAGAATTCTTGTGCAGCGAAAATCCATTTTGGTTAGAATCATTCACCGAAGAAATCAAATATTTCTGTTGATACATTCGAGTAATTAAACGTTTCACAAGTACCAAACTAGATTTATTGTCATAACCGATAATTTCCACAGGTTCATAAAAAATCAAACTATTGAAGCTATGATAATGAGCAAGTGAGTAAATATACTCCTGAAGGAGTAGCGGATATAGGAAGTTTTGTTGCCAAAATCTCTCTTTTTTCAATCTAAATATCCTTGTAATTCTGCTATTTAAATACATTTCTACTTTAACCAAAAAAGAGAGGCATTTCTTGTGTTATGAAATGATACATAGTGCAATATGGTCATAACGGCGTATGTGTGTATGTTGTATATAGTCTATTTTTTCTCTTATAGTAAAATACTCTTTATAAGAAAATAGTAGAACTTCTAACTAGAATAAATTAGAATAATAGAATAAGAATATTATTCTTCTAATTATTCTAAGAGATAATTCTAATAATATAGTCTAGTCTTATTATATACTATGCACTGTCTATACTTTTACTTTATATTTTTTCTATTTTAAATAATCTAAAATAAGATAGACTTTTTTATAGACTTTTTATACTTTTTAAACTTTTATACTGTACTGTGATGAAAAATCATAAGAATAATCTAAGAAGTAAAAAATTATAAAATTATAGAAAAGTAAGAACAAAGAAAGAATATATACCCCGGAGACAAAGAGCCCAATCTACAGATCTTTTTCTTTTCCCTTTCTATCTAATTTTCTTTTCCTTGTTAACTTGTTAATATAACTAGGAAGATAGGAAGAATAATAAAAGAAAGAAAATAACAATAAGAAAAAAGGTTAAAAATCTTTTATTTTTGCAACCCAATCACTCTTTTGACTTTGGAAATAATAATTTTTTATCACTATACGCTTTCTTCTACACATCCGTCTCCAATCCACAATAAAGAATAATTAGGATTAATAAAAAAAAAGAATCAATGGTCTCACAAGAGACCCTTTTCCCACATCAGGCACTAAGATATTTTTAACGTATAATTAGTAATTTGATCGGGTAATCATTCAAATTAAGAAGGGAAGCTCGTTGCTTTTTTGTCTTACTCGAATTGGAGCCATAAGGCTCTATCCATTTATTCACTAGACCCAAAAGACTTTACTGAACTTTAAAAATGTTCTAAAAAAAAATTCTTGTTCTATTTATATTATGAGTACTAGAATTTTTCTATTTTTTTCTATTATTCTATTAATATTCTTTTTTTTTTCTATTTTTCTATTCTTTTTACGACATGCTCTTTTTTCCATTCATTACCTTTCAGGATCAGTCGCGGTCTTATAAACTATACCAATAGTCTAGACGAATTTCTTCATCCAAATGTGTAAAAGATCATAGTCGCAATTAAAAGCCGAGTACTCTACCATTGAGTTAGCAACCCGGATCAATATGAAGTGTAGATACGATCGAAATAAAAAAAATTCAGCAAACTCATCCATTTTACTAAAATGAAGGAAAGAGCCAATAGGGAATGGGGATAAAAAGATCTATTTATATAGATCAAATTATATTTGTTTGATACGCCATTGTCAATATGAATGGACTTTTTAGAAAACAAAATTCAAGAAATTCTATGGAAATTTGTGGTGGATTAGCACAACATAAAGAATAAAACTTTGAGTGGAAAAAAAATAAGGAATAATAAAAAGGTATAGATAGAAAAATAGCGGCTTTCTTTAATCAAAAAAAGAAAGATACAATACAAATACAAGAAGAAAGATTACCCCCCTTGTTGGGGGGTTCCACAAAAATAAGAAAAAAGAAAAAGAAGAATAAAATAAGTATGAATAGAACAAGAAAAAAAGAGACTTTGAATTTTGAATAAAGAATTAAACAAAGATAGGTACTATTTATCCTATACTTTTTTTATTCATGATTCTTGTTTTTCTTTTCTTTTTTTATCAAAAGAAATTCGAAATTCTTTAAAGAATTCTGTCTTCCTTAAAATATCATAAACAGTTTCTGTGGGTTGAGCACCTTTTTCAAGGAAATATAAGATAGCAGGAACATTTGAATAAGTTTGATTCTTTATCGGATCATAAAAACCCACTTTTCGAAGATCTCTTCCTTCTCTTCGGGATCGAACATCAATTGCAACGATTCGATAGATGGCTCATTGGGATAGATGTAGATAAAAGATGCCCCCCTAGAAACGTATAGGAAGTTTTCTCCTCATACGGCTCAAGAAAAAATGATTTGAATTTCTATAATTTTTATTTCTATCTATATAGATAGAAATAGAAAGAGAAATGGATCTGATCTATAAAGAATTAGACTGAAATTTGATCCTTTTTTTTCCTTCTTTACAGAAAAAGAAATTTCATTTATACTCCTAACTCAAGTTGGGTATTTTTAAAAGAGTTCAAAAGGAAATCCTTAAATTTTCTTGAGCTGTCTCTAACCTCTTTTTTTGTCTATTTTCAGATCTATCTTTTTTTACTCATTCTGATCCAAATTGTTGAGACAAGTTAAAAAAGTGTTTCCTTGTTCCGGAATTTGTTGTCTTTGCTTTGTGCTTTTTGAAATCATTAGGTTTAGACATTACTTCGGTGATCTTTACTCCTTTTCAAAAAGGCAGCAACATACCTTTTGTTTTTTGTTCTTTCTATGGAAAAGGGAAAAATCATTTTATTCCTTTGTGATACACTCTTGATCGAAACAGTTTGAAAATTTCGACAAATTTGGTTTTTTTTTCATTTCAAACTTGTTCAATTTTGAACTTCTCCATTTATCTATATTTAGATATTGATGATATATTTACAAAGTTGATCTAACTTATTGATTGTCACTAACCCTAGATTATTACCCCGATAAAAGAATCAATTATTTTTGCTCGAGCTCCATCATATGCTATACCTTATATATACCATTAGTATATACCATTTATACCATTAGTATCTTTTAGTATCTTTATTTAGCAACCCAAAACAAATTCAATCAGGTTCCTAGCAGAACAAATCATGTCGAGACAAGAGCATCTTCATTTGTATAGAAGATGGTGGATATCAGAATCCACAGCCAATCATGTCCTTCAAGTCGCACGTTGCTTTCTACCACATCGTTTCAAACGAAGTTTTACCATAACATCCCTATAATTTTCTTTTAATTTGGAACCATATGCAATTGATTCAATATGGAATCATGAATAGTCATTGGTTTAACCGATACATAAGAATCTAAACTTATAGATTTATAGATTAAGTCTATACCCGGAAAGTATTTCACTGAAAATTACCCTCATATTTTCTCATATGAATAATATCACATAAAAAAACAAATCAGTTTTAAGCAAACTTATTTACATCTTCAACAAATCTTTCAGGATTGTCCATCATAAATTCTTTTTATTAAAATAAAAAAGATTCTAAACCTAAAAAAATCCTTTGGCTTTACTTTCATTCAGATGAAAAAAAAATTCCCATGAATGGATAAAAGTTTTTATTTAACTAAATATTTCATTGAAATATTCATAAATTGAAATATTCATAAATATTTCAATTCTAGTCAATTAGAGAATAATAAGATAATCTGAAATATTAAGATATTCTTAATAAGAAAAATATACAAATAGACAATATAGATTCTTCTATAAGAATTAGGTATTTATGTATGAATATATTCTCAATATAAATATATCCTAATATATTCATATTTTCTCATTTTTTTCTTTAGATTTATGAAATATGATTTTCTGATTTGAATATTCTGATTTACTTTTTTTTTACCATCTCCAATTGAATCCGATTTTCATTTAATTTAAAACAGAGAGATAGTTTGAGAATAAAGTTTCTTTTTTTTTCATTATTAGAAAGTATAAAAAGTCTCGTGTAAGGTAAGATCAAAGATAAAATCAGAATTCGAGGATTCCGATCTTTTCGCATCCATATCCATCATAAAAAAAATAATTGTTGAATTTAATTTTCAATTTCAATCGAGAAGAATTTTTCGTCTCTGATGCGAACGATCTGGGACGGAAGGATTCGAACCTCCGAGTAACGGGACCAAAACCCGTTGCCTTACCGCTTGGCCACGCCCCATTTATTTTTGGTTGGTCTAAGAAAAACTAAGAGAAATATTTGTTATTCGTCAATAACCAACCTAAAGAAATATAGGACATGTTGCCGCTAGGATTCAAAAGAATAGATATAGAATCAAAAAGATTAATTGATCATTACTTAGAATTCAATTAAGATATTCTATGAAAATAGAATTACTTGTATTCTTATTTGATTGGATAATGTAAGGAAGGATTCTTGATTGGGGAGAAGTCAAAGAAAAATAAGAATTTCTTTCTTTTATCTGCCTTTTTTATTTTCAATTTTCCCTCAGAAAAACAACTCAATCCAATCTGATAATTTCTTCTTCAATTTAATTTGAATCTTTAACTTTAAGAACAAGAAAAGAATCTTTGTTATGCTTAATATCTTTTATTTAATTTGTATCTGTCTTAATTCTACCCTTTATTCGAATTCGAGTAGTTTTTTCTTCGCCAAATTGCCCGAGGCTTATGCCTTTTTTAATCCAATCATAGACGTTATGCCAATTATCCCTTTACTCTTTTTTCTCTTAGCCTTTGTTTGGCAAGCTGCTGTAAGTTTCCGATAAAAATTGAATCTCTACTCTCTATTCAATTCATAATTTATTTGATAAAAAAAAAAGATGATATTTTCTTCTGAAAATCAATAAGATCATAAATAAGATTCAGATAAGTCTGGACATTAGGAACCCTCGATTCAAAAAGTCTGGTATTTTATATTGAATTTTAATTTGAATATTGAATAAGGGAAGGGGCGATGATCTTTATCTTTTCTTTAAAAAACTAATCAGCTTATTTCTTTTGTTCTAACCTTTCCTTTAAAAGATCCCATACCCCATAAAATTACTTAATTATAGATATTAATATGGCAAGAAATTTTTGGTAACAAAAAATACGAATCTTATTACATTAGAAAAAATTCGTGAAAATAAATTTCAAAAAAAAAACTTCCTTTTTTTTTTCATCTTTAGAGCGATAGTATGTGTCGTAAAATAGGTGATCTATTTCCTTAAAAAAAATGATCTTATCTTATCTTGGAGATTTGTAATGCTTACTCTTAAACTATTCGTTTACACAGTAGTAATATTCTTTGTTTCTCTATTCATCTTCGGATTCTTATCTAACGATCCGGGGCGTAATCCTGGGCGTGAAGAATAAAAATAATAAAAAAATAGATGAGATTCATTTTTACTTTTTCCTTTCTTTTTTCATAGGTAAATGTATAAAGAAAAGAAATGGAATAGATGTTAGATAAAGATAAAAGATTCATAAATAAAGAATAATCAAAAATTATTCCAATTAGAAATTCTCAAGTGATCGGGGGGGTCGGAGAGAGAGGGATTCGAACCCTCGATACGAATAATTCGTACAACGGATTAGCAATCCGACGCTTTAGTCCACTCAGCCATCTCTCCTCATTCCAAATTGGAAATTTATCATGTGATTTAACACATGAAGTCAAGATTGATAACAATTTTGATTTTATTTCAATGATTCAAAAAAGATTTCTCGAATAGAAAGAATACCTTACTTCTTTTATTTTGTACAAAACAAAAACTTCATTTCCCCGGCCTGGTTAAGTATAAGTACTGGCCGGGCCAGTACTTCTTTTGTTCCGACAAATAAAAATTTGTATTGAAACGAGAAGAATAATTTTCATTGCCATTCCTAATTATTATAAATTAGATAAGATTCTAATAGATAGATTATTTTATACATTATTAATACATTATTAAATTATTTAAAAAAAATTATCTATTATCTATATCTAACTATATCTAAATTAAGAATTAATAGAATGAATATATTCTATTTCTATTTTCATTTTAGATTATATCTATTTACTAATTGAATTTACTAATTGAATTTACTAATTGAATCTTAGAGATTCTATTTCTATTCTCAATATATTTAGTATATTCTAGTAAATTAGAGTCTAAATTAGAAGATTTAATCTTTATAGCTTTATAGTAAAAAAGAGTAAAAGTGTTCTAGTACTCTTACTAGTATATACTATATACTAATATAGTACTAATATTGTACTAATGTACTAATATTTTTCTATAGTACTAATTTCTATAGTACTAAGGTTTTTCGTCTTTCTTTTTTTTTTATTTCTTAATACTTATTTCTTATTAATATTAACTTATTAATATTAAGACTTCTTAAGGGAATTATTAAGATGAATAGAATACTGAACTTTAATTTTCATTTAGAATGAAATTTGTTTTCCATTAAGGAATTTCCTTTTTTTATAAATTTTCTATTTAAAAAGAAAAAAATATATCTGATAAGAGAAAGAATATAAAAAAAACACACACATATTTCTAAAATCTAAAATGATACTATAAAGAATTTACTTGTTCAAAGCAAAGGACAAGCTTGAAAGTTTGAGGCCCAATTTACCCAATTTCATAAAATCTAATGGTTCAAATGAAGAGAGGTTTCAAAAAATAAAATACTTATAACTTTAGTACACTATTGAAATTTGACTAAATTTTTTGCTATTTACCTATTCTTTTTTTTTTCAAGTTTTCCCGCGGTGGAACAAAATACGTGTTAATGCTGAAAATTTCATGATTCTGATGCTATCTTGACTACATATAATTACTTTGTTAGACAAAAGACCCATTTATATCCAATAATAAATATGTAGCGGGTATAGTTTAGTGGTAAAAGTGTGATTCGTTCTATTAACAACTTCAATAGTTAAGGGGTCTTTCCTTTTTTTTTTCATATTTCATATTCCGATCAAAAACTTTATTTCTTAAAAAGATTGAATACTTTATCCCTCAATAGCACATTTGAGGAAAAAATATACATTATCACGATTTCTATCCAAAAGACAATCATAATTTTCATAAAAAAATTGTATTATGGAGTCGAGAAGCATAATTTTTTTGATTGGTTCAATTCTTCCA